AAGGTTCTATGCGGGCTCAAAGACGTAAAATAGTTATTTGGGAATTGTTTCAAGCAAACGCACATTCCCCTCTTTTTTTGGACAGAATAGAAAAATCCCCTCTTTTTTCTTTTGATATCTCCAGGCTGATTAAAGTAATTTTTAGAAATTGGGTGGGGAAAGGGGAAGCATTCAAAATTGTAGAGTATACAGAAGAAGAAAGAAAAAGAGAAGAAGAAAAAGAGACGAAGGAAAGAACGGAGAAAGAGCGAATACAGATAGCAGAGGCCTGGGATACCATTCCAGTTACACAAGTAATAAGAGGTTGCATGTTACTAACTCAATCTATTTTTAGAAAATATATTGTATTACCTTCATTGCTAATTGCAAAAAATAGTGGACGCATGTTCCTATTTCAATTTCCCGAATGGTTTGAGGATTTACAGGAATGGAATAGAGAGATGCATGTTAAATGTACCTATAATGGTGTTCCATTATCCGAAACAGAATTTCCGAAAAATTGGTTGACAGACGGTATTCAGATAAAAATCTTATTTCCTTTCCGTCTGAAACCTTGGCACAAATCGAAACTACGATCATCTAAGAAAGGTTTAATGAAAAAGAAAAAAGAAAAAGATGTTTTTTGTTTTTTAACAGTTTGGGGAATGGAAACTGAACTTCCTTTTGGGTCGCCCCGAAAACGACCTTCCTTTTTTAAACCCATTTTTAAGGAAATTGAAAAAAAAATTGGAAAATTGAAAAAGAAGTCTTCTCGAGTTCTAATAGTTTTTAAAAGAAAAATAAAATTACTTCGAAAAGTTTTAAAAGAAACAAAAGAATGGGTTATCGAAAGTGTTATTTTTATAAAAAGAATAATAAAAGAACTTTCAAAAATTCTGTTATTTCGATTAACAGGAGGAAAAGTATATGAATCAAGTGAAATTAAAGAAGAAAAAGATTCTATAATAAGCAATCAGCTAATTCACGAATCGTTTAGTGAAATTGCATCTACGAATTGCACAAAGTCTTCATTAACAGAAAAAAAAATCAAGGATTTGACTACTAAAACAAGTACAATTCGAAATCAAATAGAAAGAATTATAAAAGAGCAAAAAAAAGTAACTCCAAGAATAAATAATATTAGTCTTAAAAAAACAAGTTATAATGCTAAAAGATTCGAAAAATGGCAAATATTAAAAAAAAGAAATGCTCGATTAATCTCTAAATTACCTCTTTTTTTGAAATTTTTCATTGAAAGAATCTACACAGATATATTTTTATGTATCATTAATATTTCCAGAATGAATACAGAACTTTTTCTTGAATCAACAAAAAAAATTATTGATAAATCCATTTACAATAATGAAAGAAAACAAGAAAGAATTAATAAAATTAAGAAAAATCTAATTCCATTTATTTCGACTATAAAAAAGTCACTTGATAATATTAGTAATAGTCAAAAAAATTCACCTATTTTTTGTGACTTATCCTACGTGTCACAAGCATATGTATTTTTCAAATTATCACAAATCCAAGTTAGTAACTCGTATAAATTAAGAGCTGTTCTTCAATCTCAAGGAATTCCCCCGCCTGAAATAAAGGATTCTTTTGAAACACAAGGAATGGTTGATTCGAAATTAGGGGATAAGAAACTTCCGAGTTATGAAATGAATCAATGGAAAAAGTGGTTAAGAGGATATTATCAATACAATTTATCTCAGAGCAGATGGTATAGATTAATACCAGAAAAATGGCGCAATACAGTTCATCAGCGTCGTATAGCTAAAAAGGAAAATTTTAGCAAAAGGCATTCATATGAAAAAGACCAATTAATTGATTTAAAAAAACAAAAACAAATTGAAGTATATTCATTATCTAATCAAAAAAGAAAAGAGAATTTGCAAAAATACTATAAATATGATCTTTTATCATATAAATTTCTTAATTATGAAAATAAAACGGAATACTTTTTTTATAGATCTCCATTTCAAGGACGTAAGAAGCAAGAGATTTCTTATAACATGCATAAAGAAAATATACTGAGGAACATCCCTATCGATAATTATCTAGGAAAGGTCGATATTCTATATATGGAAAAAACGGTCGATAGAAAATATTTTGATTGGAACATTCTCAATTTTGATCTTAAACAAAAAGGCGATATTGAGGCCTGGGTCAGCAATGGGAATCAAAATACTCAAATAATTCCTAAAAAAGATCTTTTTTACCTTATGATTCCAGAAATCAATCCACCAAACTCCGACAAAGTATTTTTTGATTGGATGGGAATGAATGAAAAAATGCTAAAGTGTCACATAGCGAATTTGGAACCTTGGTTCTTCCCAGAATTTGTGTTACTTTATAATGCATATAAAAGGAAACCTTGGTTTATACCAAGCAAATTACTTCTTTCAAATTTTCATAAAAATGAAAATAGTAGTGAAAATAAAAAAATAAATCAAAAGCAAAAAGGAATTTTTTTGATACCATCGAATAAAAAGCATCGAAATCAAGGAGAAAAAGAACCCACAAGTCCAGGAAATCTTGGATCCGTTCTCTCACAACAAAAAGATAGTGAAGAAAATTATACAAGATCAGACATGAAAAAGGGGAAAAAGAAAAAACAATACAAAAGCAGCGTGAGAGCAGAACTAGATTTCTTCCTGAAACGTTATTTGCTTTTTCAATTGAGATGGGACGATACTTTGAATGAAAGACTGATCAATAATGTCAAGGTATATTGTCTCCTGCTTAGACTGATAGATCCAACCCAAATTACTATACCCTTGATTCAAAATGGAGAAATGAGTTTGGATATAATGCTGATTGAGAAGAATTTAACTCTTAGCCAATTGATGAAAAAGGGAATATTGATTATAGAACCCATTCGTCTATTTGGAAAAAACGATGCACAATTTATTATGTATCAAACCATAGGTATTTCATTGGTTCATAAGAGTAAGCACCAAACTAATCAAAAATACCAAGAACAAAGATATGTTTCTAAGAAGAATTTTGATGAAACTATTTCATCACACCAAAGAATAACTGAAAATAGAAACAAAAATCATTTGGATTTGCTTGTTCCTGAAAAGATTTTATCGTTTAGACATCGTAGAAAGTTGAGAATTCGAAGTTGTTTTAATTCAAAGAATAGAAATGTTGAAGATAGAAATCCAGTATTTTGGAATGCAAAGGACGTAAAAGACAGCATTTCGCATGACAGTAACCATTTTGATAGAGAGAAAAATCAATTAATGAAATTAAAGCTCTTTTTTTGGCCTAATTATCGATTAGAGGATTTAGCTTGTATGAATCGTTATTGGTTTGATACCAATAACGGCAGTCGTTTCAGTATGTTAAGAATACATCTGTATCCACGATTGAAATTTTGACATTTCGTGAATAATACACTTTTTCTATATATTCTATACCCTATATATATAATAGGGTATATCAAAGCAAACAAATACATAGATCACATGTCTTGTCTCACATTTCATTCTAATATCCAATAGGAAATGAATAATGTCTCGATTCGATCTCGAAATGAATCAACAGAACCTTCTTTGTTTTAGGTCTAAATTCTTCGATGCGAAAATGTACCAATCCTTTTCTATCCCTATCTAAATCCAATTAGAAATTGGATTAATTGATTTGAATTCCGAAAATTAGGAGTTCATAAAGAAATTTGGATTAGATTATTGTATATACCAGATTCCAATTAATGGCATTATTATTACTGATCAATAAAATCCATATCTGTAAAAAGGGAAAGGGGATTTTTTTATGGTAACAAATTCATTCATTTCGGTTATTTCTCAAAAAGAAAACGAAAAAAACAGAGGGTCTGTTGAATTTCAAGTATTCAGTTTTACCACTAAGATAAGAAGACTTACTTCACATTTGGAATTGCACAAAAAAGACTCTTCATCCCAGAGAGGTTTGCGGAAAATTTTGGGAAAACGCCAACGACTGCTGGCCTATTTGTTAAAAAAAAATAGAAGCCGCTATAAAGAATTAATTAGTGAGTTAAATATTCGAGAGATAAAAACTCGTTAATTTGAAGCGTGATACCATTTGAGCTTAGTCGTTTAAATTTTGATGAACTTCTTTTTACTTTCAGCAATGCATGGAAGAACGACTCGGGAAAAAACTTATGATTGCACCAACTACAAGAAAAGACCTCATGATAGTCAATATGGGCCCTCACCACCCATCAATGCATGGTGTTCTTCGACTTATTGTTACTCTCGATGGTGAAAATGTTATTGATTGTGAACCAATACTGGGTTATTTACATAGAGGGATGGAGAAAATTGCGGAAAATCGAACAATTATACAATATTTGCCTTATGTAACGCGTTGGGATTATTTAGCTACTATGTTCACAGAAGCAATAACCGTAAATGGACCCGAACAGCTAGGCAATATTCAAGTACCTAAAAGGGCTAGCTATATCAGAGCTATTATGTTGGAGTTAAGTCGTATCGCTTCTCATTTGTTATGGCTTGGCCCGTTTATGGCAGATATTGGGGCACAGACCCCTTTCTTCTATATTTTTCGAGAACGAGAGTTAATATATGACTTGTTCGAAGCTGCTACCGGTATGCGCATGATGCATAATTATTTTCGTATCGGAGGAGTAGCTGCTGATCTACCTCATGGCTGGATAGATAAATGTTTGGATTTTTGCGATTATTTTTTAACCGGGGTTGCTGAATATCAAAAGCTTATTACGCGGAATCCTATTTTTTTAGAACGAGTTGAAGGCGTAGGCATTATTGGCGCAGAAGAAGCACTAAATTGGGGTTTATCGGGCCCAATGCTACGAGCTTCCGGAATACAGTGGGATCTTCGTAAAATTGATCGTTATGAGTCTTACGACGAATTTGATTGGGAGATTCAATGGCAAAAAGAAGGGGATTCATTAGCTCGGTATTTAGTACGAATTAGTGAAATGACAGAATCCATAAAAATTATCCAACAGGCTCTGGAAGGAATTCCAGGGGGACCCTATG